ACATAATAAACTGTCCATCATTTTTTACAGACAGACGAAGGGGTTCAATAATCAATATCCCCCTTTTCATCAATTCTGTAAGAGTTAAATTCTTCTGAATCAGCATTATATCCAGATTCATTTCTCTCCTTTGAATAGAGGATATAGTAATTTTTCTTGGGTTTCTCAGTCTAAGCAGGAGACAATATACTTTGATATTATTGATCATTCTTTGATTCAAAGCATCATCCCATCTCAATTGAAAAAGTAAATACTTTTTCAGGAAGAAATCGAGTTCTGCTTCTGTATTGCTCTTGTATTGTTTTTTCTTTTTATGTTTTTTCATGTTTGATTCCAAATAATATTCTTCAATATCTTTTTGTTCGTTTGAGAAAACAGATACAAGATTTCCTCGGTTTTGTGCATTTGATCTAAGATCTCTTTGGCCTGCAGATTCTTTTTCTTTTTGATTTTGATTCTTTAATTCCATTTTTTTTTTTTCATTCGAGGGTATAGCCCCTTTTTGCTTTCTATTAATGTTTTTATTTTCACTAAAATTTTCATTTATATTAAAATAAAAAAAAAGCAATTTCCTTGGTATAAACCACGGTTTCATTTTATATGCATTATAAAGTAGTACAAATTCTGGGAAGAACCAAAGTTCCAGATTCGATATAGGACGACTTAGTATTTCTTCATTCATTCCCATCCAATCAAAAAAGATCTTTTTTTGATTGGGTGAATTGATTTCTTGATTTTGATGAATCGTAAGATAAAAAAGATCTTTTTTATCAATTTTATCAATTATTTGATAATTATTAGTCCCGGTCTTAGTATTTTTATTATTGTTGGTATCGATCTTGATCCAGGCCTCAATATCGATTTTCTTTTTAAGACAAAAATGGATAATTTTCCAATCAAAATATTTTCGATCCGGATTTTTTTCCATATACATAATATCACTTTTTCCTAGATAATTTTTGCTAGTAATATCCCCTAGTATATCAAAAAATTTGCCTTTATGTGTGTTGTAATTATAAGAACTCTCTTGATTCTTATTTACTTGGAATGGTGATCCATAAATATATGGGTCCCTCTTATTTTCATAATTAATAGATCTAGAAGATAAAAGATTATATCTATAGTATTTTTGAAAATTCTCTTTTTGATTTGGTAATGAATAAACTTCGTAATCATTTTGTTTTTTGTAATGAATTAATTGGTCTTTTTCATATGAATTCTCTTTGTTTAAATCTTTATTTTGAATTGTACGACATTGATTGATTCTATTTCGCCATTTTTGTGCTATTAATCTAGACCATCTAATCTGAGATAAATGGTATTGATAATGACCTCTTAACCAGGTTTTCCATCGATTTATTCCAGGATTCCGAAGTTTCTTATGTCTTAATTCAGAATGAATTATTCCTTGTTTTCCAAAAGAATCTTTTATTGAAGTCTTAAGAAAAAAAGATGTTCCGTGATATTGAAGAATAGATCTTAACTTATACAAGTTAAGAACTTGTGTTTGTGATATTTTGTAAAATACATATGCTTGTGACAGGAAGGATAAGTCAAAAAAATTCTGTGAATTCTTATTACTAATATTATAAAGTGACTTTTTTATAGTCGAAATAAAGTGAATTCTATTTTGATTTTTTTTATTAATACTTTTTTGATTTGTTTTATTATTGTAAATGGATTTATCAATAATTTTTTTTCTTGATTCAAGAAAAAGTTGTATATTAATTCTGGGAATATTAATGATAGATAGAATGATATCTATGTATATCCTTTCATTGAAAAATTTTATAAAATAATGTAATTTACGGATTAATCGAGCATTTCTTCTTTTTAATATTTGCCAAATATTTTTTGGTGATTCGAATCTTTTAGCATTATAACTAGTTTTATTAAGACTAATATTTATTTCTGGAGTCACTTTTTTTTTCTCTTTTGGAATTCTTTTTATTTGATTTCTGATTGTGCTTGTTCTATCAGTCAGATCCTTAATTTTTTTTTCTGTCAGTAAAAAATTTGTCCAATATGTAGATTGAATTCGACTAAAGGATTTATGAATTATCTGATTGCAGATTATAGAATCTTTTTCTTTTTTAGTTTCGCTTGATTTATATACTTTTCTCAATCTAAATAATAGAATTGAATTTACTTTTGAGAGTTCTTTTATTATTTTTTTTAAAAAGAAAATGCCTTTGATAATCCATTTTTTTGTTTTTTTTGAGATATTTCTAAATTTTGTTCTTTCTTTTAAAATTTTTAGAACTAGAAAGGACTTCTTTTTCCATTTTCCAATTTTTTTTTGGAGTTTCTTAAAAATGGGTTCAAAAAAGGAAGGACATTTTCGGGGAGAACCAAAAGGAAGTTCAGCTTCCATTCCCCAAACTGTTAAAAAACAAAAATCATCTTTTTGCCCTTTCTTTTTCATTCGATCTATATGAGAGGACCGTGGCTTAGATCTGTGCCAAGGTTTCAGACAGAAAGGAAATAGCATCTTTATCTG